ACGTGAACCAAGTGAACTAACTTTTCGTATAGGTTTTGCCATATTTTTTTATCTCAAAAGTCAGAGATATATGGATATATCCATTTCATGTCAAAAAAAGATCCTTTCTATATTAATCTATATTAATTATAGATTTCTAACTAATTTCTAATTCAATATATATATGTTATTTACATTGAAATATATTCCAATTGGAATTGTTAGAATATATTATTTATTATTCTATATATTTGTATATATCTAATAATATATATATATATATGTATTTGTTTTTTGATATTTGTATATATCTAATAATATATATATATATATGTATTTGTTTTTTGGAAATATTATCCTTGTCTTTGTTTATGTCTTGGATTGGAACAAATTACTATAATTCGTCCCCGCCTACGGATCAGCCTACATTTTTCACAAATTTTACGAACGGAAGCCCTTTTTTTCATATTTTTCATCCCTTAACTCTTAACTTAAACTTAATTCCGAATCTATTTATTGGAATAAAATACGTTTTCCTGAAATTCATTTTGAATGTATCTTCCTAAAAAAAAAAAGAATGTTGAAGTTAAAAAAACGTATAAAACTACGTCAAATCCTTTCTGAAGCATAAACTAAAATCATATCTTCATTCTCTAAACGAACCCGGAACATACCGGTGGAAGGCGAGTCATTAATTAAAACCTCACGAATCTATTTTTGTTCTTTTATTCCTATTCCAGTTAAAACCTATTAACTAATGTATGAGTAGTGATATTAGAAACCCGTTTTTTCGATCTTTTTTTACAAACATGTATGGAAGTTTCTCATAGAATTCCTATCTCAGAAAGATTACCAAATATAACACAAAATTTCTCCGCCTATTCTTTCTAACCGAGCCTCTCGGTCTGTCATTATACCCCGAGAAGTCGAAAGAATTACAATCCCCATCCCTCCTAAAATTTTAGGAATTCGTTGATAATTAGAATAGATTCGTAGACCAGGTTTACTGATTCGTTTTAAATTCAAAAAACTTTTATATGACCCTTTCTTATTTCTTCTATGCCCTAGAGTTAAAACTAAAAAATATTTGTCACTTTCCCGATGTTTTCTCACGTTTTCAATAAAGCCTTCTCGTAAAAGTATTTTAACAATGTTTTCGGTGATGTTAGTAAATGGTATTCGAACTGTTCCTTTTCTATTCATGTCAGCATTTCGTATAGAGGTTATTATGTCAGCAACGGTGTCTTTACCCATACTAAAATGATTTTTGCCCGTGACTTTTGATATAATCAACATGCTCTTTTTTTTTTTTTTGAATTATTCTTCATTTTTTTATATTTCGAATTTGATTATTATTATCAAATTTCTATTCTATTTATAAAAAGAAAAAAAGGTATAGTATATGCGTGAGACATAATTAATCTATTTCATTCAAATCAAATACTATAACAAATACTATAAATATATCATGGTCTCGTTTTCTTTTATAATACCTCGGGTGCTAATGAAACTATTTTACTGAAATTTAACTGTCTCAATTCTCGGGCGATTGCACCAAAAATTCGAGTTCCTTTTGGATTTCCCTTTTGATCAATCACAACAGCAGCATTATCATCATATCGTATTATCATACCGTTCTTGCGTTTGAGTTCTTTAGAAGTACGTACAATTACAGCTCTGATCACTTCTGATCTTTCTAAAGTTGTATTTGGTGCTGTTTCCTTGATTACAGCAACAATAACGTCACCAATATAAGCATAGCGTCGATTACTAGCCCCTATGATTCGAATACACATCAATTTGCGGGCCCCGCTGTTATCGGCTACATTCAAATGGGTTTGAGGTTGAATCATATCATTTTTTTTTATCTGTTCTTTCAGTGCAAAGCAAAGGACGAAGTAAAAAAAAGAAATATTGTTTGTTCAAAAAAAACCTACAATTGCAATTGTTTTTTTTCATCCCAAAGACCCCTTTCCTTTGGTTTTCATCATTCTTATCCCGAAATAATGAATTGAGTTCGTATAGGCATTTTGGATGCTGCTATTTCAATAGCCTTTCTGGCTATATTTTCTGTGACCCCTCCCATTTCATAAAGTATTCGACCCGGTTTAACGACAGCTACCCAATATTCTGGGTTTCCTTTTCCCGAACCCATACGGGTTTCTGCAGATCTTACTGTAACCGGTTTGTCTGGAAATATGCGTACCCATATTTTTCCACCGCGGCGAGCATTTCGTGATATTGCCCTCCGCCCCGCTTCTATTTGTCTAGATGTGATCCAAGCGGGTTCAAGTGCCTGAAGAGCATATCTACCAAAACAAATATGATTACCTCGGTAGGATATTCCTTTCATTCTTCCTCTATGTTGTTTACGGAATCTGGTTCTTTTAGGGTTATAGTTGATGGTTGTTTCTCAATTCCATCTCTACTACAGAACCGTACATGAGATTTTCATCTCATACGGCTCCTCGCGAAGGAAAGATTCAAAAAAATAATATACATATATTTAATGAATAAAATAATATACTGAATCGTCGGATTTTTTGAGATTTCATCTAATTGGTCTGTTAGAAATTTGTATATCTTGGTTTGCTATCTAACCAAACATATATTCTATTTATATTCTAGTTATAGGCAATTCTTTGTATCCATATAGAAATCAATCGATAATGTTGTTTTTCGATAAGGTTGGTTAGAACGAATCTTTATTTTGTTTTTCCTTTTATTATCATATCGGATTGGTCCAAATTTCGAAATCCAAAAAAATGTTCGCGGGCGAATATTTACTCTTTCATTATCTAGTAGGTTTAGCGCATGACTCCTCATAAAAAATGGATTGGTCCTTGGTTCGTTCCGCCATCCCATCAAATGAATCATTAAGATTCGTCTTTAAGAGAATCTTATGTATTCACAGGTTCCGTCGTTCCCATCGCTTCTCGATTAATGCTTAGGTCTGAATTCGACAATGGAGCTTCTAATGAATTTTTGATTTTTTCTTGAGCCAACCTTCTCAGTTTTTATTGACTCGTGGCTCTTGATTTCTTTGTTCTATGAATATATTCATCTAATTATGGATTAATTAGTATTGATGCTTTATTACATTCTTTTTTTTTTATAAGATGATTCATAGACCTTACATATTAGAATTCTATATCATTGATATTCTTTTTTCTCTCTTTCTTTCACCCCTTCATTTATCCGTATATTCCTATTGCTTCACAACTCATAATCAGATTCGTTTTTATTTTTTTTATCTAATATTTTAGTTGCTATAATGATATCACCAATATATCTTTACTTATATTTGAATGGTTCCTTAGATCCAGATAATGTGAAGCGATGAGTTGGTTATTAGTTCTATAGTTATTAATTAATTCATACTACGAGCTGGTTTTTGAATCCTATAATCACTCTAAAAAAAAAACCAACGAGTCGCACACTAAGCATAGCAATTTTATCAATATCAAACGATTAATTGAATTTTTTTTTTATTGAACCTTATAAAATTTTTTTTGTTTTGATTTAACCGAATAAGAATGGAAGAGTTTGTTATTTTTTGTTTTATCATCAGATAGAACGTTAAAGAGAAGGAAAAGCCTATTCTATTATGTTTCCAAATATCCAAATTTTGATTCCTAAGACCCCATAAATAGTTCGAACTGGATAGCAACAATAATCAATTTTAGCTCGAATGGTTTGTAGCGGAACCCTACCTTCTCGGATCCATTCGACCCGTGCAATTTCTTTTCCGCCGAGACGTCCCGCAATTTGGACTTGAACCCCTTTTGCACCCGCCCGGTCAGTTAATTGAATAGCTTTTTTCATTGCTTTACGAAACGAAACTCGATTCTTTAATTGTCCAGCTATAAATTCTGCAAGAATAGTAGCGTGACCATAAGGATTTTGAAGTCTTGAAATAGTAATGTTGACTTTTTGGTCCACACAATTCCGTTTTTTTTGTAGATTCATCTGTAATTCTTCGATTCTTCGAGGTTTACCTTCTATTAATGACTTTGGGAATCTCGTATAGATTATGACTTCAATCAGATCGATTCTTTTTTTAATCTTTATCTGTCCAATTCCCTCGACCTCGGCGCCATTCATAGTTTTTTGTACATAATTTTTGATAAAATCTCGTATTTTTTGATCTTCTTGTAAACTCTCGGAATAATTTTTTGGTTGCGCAAACCAAATAGAATGATGACTTTGGGTTGTACCAAGTCTGAAACCGAGCGGATTCATTTTTTGTCCCATAATCCCTCACAGACAAAATAAAACAATAAAATGGCACGCCGTATGTGTGTTCTTTCCCATATGTGTACTTTCTCCATAAGATAGAATACCTTGTCTTGTGTATTGACTTTGTTATCTTGAGCCTGCTTTTTTTCAGGATAATATAATGTATTTGTGAATTTTGATTCATCTATAGATATATCTTTCAATAGAATAATTCTATCACAATTTCTCATATAACTAACTAATTTCGTTCTCGATCTTGAAATTTTCATTTTTTCATAGTAGGTAGGACCTTCAGTTTTTGACTCAACTTTCTTCGTTCAAACCCATATTTTGACTAGCATTTCCTCTTTCAGAATAAACTAAAAAAAAATAGTATGCTAAGACATGAATTCGAGGATTTTTATCCTAGTAATGCCTGCCCACGAATCTCATTAATTCCTATTCGCGGGCTTATGAGTAGACATGCAGAGATGTTGACTTAAAGTGTATATTTCTGTATATTGCTTCTGCTTTATCATAAGGTTTCACTTTCATTCACTAATAACTAATAAATAAGCATCTCCATTTTTTTTTATTATTTTTGAGAATAATAATATATCAAAGAGAGAATAATAACAAGAATCCTCAACAACATAATAATAAGGTAAAGATCAATCTTATATGATGGATTGCAATATTGGCCCCATATATAAAATTTAAATACAGGACAAGAAAGAAAACATGACAAAACATAAAAAAAATTCTGTTAAACTCAACCATAGTGTTAATGTCGACCATAATGA